ACTCGGATAAATGCAGTAATTCGAGAGAATAGGGTATCCTATAGTTATAGTCGATTAATACACGATCTGTACAAGGGGCAATTGCTTCTTAATCGTAAAATACTTGCACAAATAGCTATATCAAATAAGAATTGTCTTTATATGATTTCCAATGAGATCATAAAATAAGGGGATTGGAAGAAATCCACCGGAATAATTTAAATGGAGTTCCCCGGAGAATGAACTCCGGGAAGGTAGAGTAGAAATTAGTATTAGTATAATAAAATATGATAAAGTGATAAAGTCGTCAAAATGAGCGAATGCGTTCAATAAAAAAAAAGATTTCTTCTTCTTCCCCGATTCTTTTTTTTTTTTTGTCTTACGATACGACAATCAAATCTGGATTCTCCGATTTTTCGAACAAAACATCAATCGGCGTTTGAGTTCGGATTGGAATTTTGATTCAATTGAAGAGTACGCCTATTTATTTCTGGTTCTAAGACCAGTAGTTCTAGCGGTCGACTCAGTTCTTTCAAATTGTTTCTCGTTATTAAGAAAAGGTAACAAAGATAAAATACGGGCTTGTTTTATAGCAATAGTAATTAATCGTTGTTGTTTTAAGGTCAATCTATTCACTCGTCTCGATAATATTTTTCCTTGTTCACTAATAAATCGACTAATTAAACTCATGTTTCTATAATCAATTCGATCCCCCGATTGGATCGGGGGCAAACGCCTACGAAAAGATCGCTTGGATTTAAGAAAAGGTTGCTTGGATTTATCCATGGTTTGTTTATTCCTTATCCCGAAAATCCTATTTCTTAATTCATTTGTGATTGTGATTTGACCGAAATAGGATTTGGTTTGTTTATATATAGATTTGTTTCTATTTAAACATATGTTATATATATAATATGTAATTTTTCCTGTTCCTTGGAAGGGTGACACACAGGCACTCGGTTCGATCTATTTCTTTATCTCCCCATGAATCGTATGTTTGTAACAATAAGGACAGAATTTTCTCAATTCCAATCGACTAGGTGTATTGTGTCGATTCTTTTGAGTAATATATCTGGAAACGCCCGTTGATTCTTTATTAACACCGTTTCGGACACAATTGGTACATTCCAAAATAACCGTTACTCGGACATCTTTACTTTTGGCCATGAACCTCCTTTGGGTTTTTGATTCACTCAACTCTTCTATTTTTTCGATCCGAAGCGAAGAAGAAAGGAACGAAAAAAAAAGAAGTTGCTAACTCGAAATCCAATTCAAATTAATTATGAAAGATTTCGTTGCAACGAATAGTAAATAAAAATAATAAGTAATACAATGATTTCTAACTCTATTTAGAATTGCAGTACAGTATTTTATTTAAGTATCTTGTATGATACTGTTACCCTAGACCCACATTTCCATTTTCGCTCTCACTCTATTATTAATTATTAAGTTAATTCGAGCCTGAACCCGAGTTTCGCTGAGGTTGAATCCACTTTTATTCTTTCTCTTTCCTACCTTTCTAAAAAAAGAAAAAAGAGAGGGAGAGTAATTAGTCACAGATATTTGATTGTATCTCTAATCTTCTTCAACCCTTCCCATGTCAATAACTAGAATGAAAAAAAAGGGAATGTCAACGCATCCGGGAAGAAACGATTAATCTCTATCAATAGACCTGCTAAAGACCCGAACCATAGAGTACTTAGTACCGGTGCCACGGAGAGATATGTTTTTAGATCTCGCATTGAAAATTCTCCTTCTTTATTGTAATACATAATGGTAATACATATATGATCAGATGCATATGTAGTTAAGGACTACTTGTATTTGTACGCGGAATCCCTAATTCAAATTGAAATGTACAATGATTCGGCGGATAAAATTTTGTTTCCTTTTCTTATTTATTAAAAGAGAAAAATACGTCCCTTTCTTCCTGAGCATTCCCGAAAACTATTCATTTTTTTTTTTACGGTGGATTTCATATGTATATAAATCTTTTATTATTATTATATGTTATATGATATGAGACAAAAAAAAAAAGAAGAAATGACAAGATAAGTTGTGTATATTAATGGAAGAAATAACGATATGGAAAACAAGACAGGGATTCTTTACAATGACACTGTAGACCAATTGAAAGGGATGTAGCGCAGCTTGGTAGCGCGTTTGTTTTGGGTACAAAATGTCACGGGTTCAAATCCTGTCATCCCTACCTATTACTTCTCCTCTGAGCAGTAACGAGGGATCAATTGAGATCGATTAAATTGGACATACATAATCTTTCATTTTATGATACTATATATGTATGATAGTATATGCATGCAAGATGTATGGGGGTTACAAAAAGAATCACAGTCTTCTCTATTGTGATAAGAAAGCGCTCTTAGTTCAGTTCGGTAGAACGTGGGTCTCCAAAACCCGATGTCGTAGGTTCAAATCCTACAGAGCGTGATTCCGTTCTTGTTAGGTCAAATTCAGATTGCTGTTCAAGTTAGTGAAGTTATTTCAGTGTAATTTGACCTCC